TATGGAAATGGCAAGTCAATTCGAGGAATTTATCACACAAGTATTCAATTAGTTCGGACTTGCTTAGTATTGAATTGGGACCAAGAACAAAATGGTTCTATAGAAGAGGTTCATGCTTCCTTTGTTGAGGTAAGGGCAAATGATCTAATTCGCGATTTCATAAGAATTGAGTTAGTCAAGTCCACTATTTCGTATACCGGAAAAAGGTATGATAGGGCAAGTTCCGGATTGATTCCCGATAATGGATTAGATTGCACCAATATCAATCCTTTTTATTCCAAGGCGAAGATTCAATCACTTAGCCAACATCAAGGAACTATTGGTATGTTGTTGAATCGAAATAAGGAATGCCAATCTTTGCTAATTTTGTCATCATCCAATTGTTCTCGAATTGGTCCATTCAATAGTTCGAAATATAACAATGTGACAAAAGAATCGGATCCCCTAATTCCAATTAGGGATTATTTAGGTCCCTTAGGCGCTATTGTACCTAAAATATCGAATTTTTATTCATCTTACCATTTAATAACTCATAATCAGATCGTGTTAAAGAAATATTTGCTACTTGACAATTTGAAACAGATTTTCCAAGTACTTCAAGTACTTAAATACTGTTTAATAGATGAAAATAGAAGGATTTATAATCCCGATCTATGCAGTAACATCATTTTGAACCCATTCCATTTGAATTGGTGCTTTCTCCATCATGATTATTGTGAAGAGACATCGATCAAAATTAGCCTTGGACAATTTATTTGTGAAAATGTATGTCTATTTAAATACGAACCACACGTAAAAAAATCTGGTCAAATTTTAATTGTTAATGTCGACTTTTTAGTTATAAGATCGGCTAAGTCTTATTTGGCTACTCCTGGAGCAACTGTTCATGGTCATTATGGGAAAATCCTTTACGAAGGAGATACATTAGTTACATTTATATATGAAAAATCGAGATCTGGTGACATAACGCAAGGTCTTCCAAAAGTAGAACAAATCTTAGAAGTGCGTTCGATTGATTCAATATCGATGAACCTCGAAAGGAGAGTTGAAGGTTGGAACGAGCGTATACCAAGAATTCTTGGGATCCCCTGGGGGTTTTTGATTGGAGCTGAGCTAACCATAGCCCAAAGTCGTATCTCTTTGGTTAATAAGATCCAAAAGGTTTATCGATCCCAGGGGGTACAGATCCATAATAGACATATAGAGATTATTGTACGTCAAGTAACATCAAAAGTGTTGGTTTCAGAAGATGGAATGTCTAATGTTTTTTCGCCTGGAGAATTAATCGGATTGTTGCGAGCGGAACGAGCAGGGCGCGCTTTGGACGAATCGATCTGTTATCGGGCAATCTCATTGGGAATAACAAGAGCGTCTCTGAATACTCAAAGTTTCATATCCGAAGCAAGTTTTCAAGAAACCGCTCGAGTTTTAGCAAAAGCTGCTCTACGAGGTCGTATTGATTGGTTGAAAGGCCTGAAAGAGAACGTTGTTCTGGGGGGGATTATACCTGTTGGTACCGGATTCCAAAAATTTGTGCACCGTTCAAGGCAAGACAAAAACATTTATTTGGAAATCAAAAGAAAAAATCTATTCGAGTTGGAAATGAGAGATATTTTGTTACACCATAGAGAATTATTTTGTTCTTACGCGACAAACAATTTCCATGAGACAAATTTACATGATACATCAGAACAATCATTTATGCGATTTAATGATTCCTAAGAGCGGATTCATTTTCACTTTAACTATCTTTTAACTATACTGGTCTGATTATTGATTTGGTAATAAATAAAATAAGTAATTTTAAAAATTTATGGTTTGTGCCGTGTATCAATGGTCAATCCCCGGTAGAAGGTTCCATCGGAACAATTATTTATTTCAAGGTACCCCGTCTCTTTGTTAATAATACGAAAAAGAAAAAACAAAAAGGAAGTGTGGGAAAAAATGACAAGAAGATATTGGAACATCAATTTGGAAGAGATGATGGAAGCAGGAGTTCATTTTGGTCATGGTACTAAGAAATGGAATCCTAGAATGGCCCCTTACATTTCTGCAAAGCGTAAAGGTATTCATATTACAAATCTCGCTAGAACTGCTCGTTTTTTATCAGAAGCCTGTGATTTAGTTTTTGATGCAGCAAGTAGGGGAAAAAACTTCTTAATCGTCGGTACCAAAAATAAAGCATCGGATTCAGTAGCATCAGCTGCAATAAGGGCTCGGTCTCATTTTATTAATCAAAAATGGCTCGGTGGTATGTTAACGAATTGGTCCACTACGGAAACGAGACTTTATAAGTTCAGGGACTTAAGAGCAGAAGAAAAGATGGGGAAACTCAACCGTCTCCCCAAAAGAGATGCAGCAATGTTGAAGAGAAAATTATCTACCTTGCAAACATATCTCGGTGGGATCAAATATATGACGGGATTGCCTGATATTGTGATCATCGTTGATCAGCAAGAAGAATATACGGCTCTTCGAGAATGTGCCATTTTGGGGATTCCAACGATTTGTTTAATCGATACAAATTGTGACCCAGATCTTGCAGATATTTCGATTCCAGCCAACGATGACGCTATAGCTTCAATTCGATTGATTCTTAACAAATTAGTATCCGCAATTTGTGAAGGTCGTTCTAGCTATATAAGAAATCGTTGATTATGATTAAGATTAAGAATAATAAAATTAGTTAATGTTAATTATTGGGCAACTCCATAGATTTATTGGATCGGTTACTTTTTTTTTTAATTTTTAAAAATAGATAAAAAAAAAGAACTGGGGATATTGATATATATTATGATGTTATGTGATTTCTTGGTATCCTAAATATATGATTAATGATTCAAGTTGGTGAGTTGAGAAAGAAATGGTTGAATCAAACTAATTCCTTTTTTGAAGTTCAATTTCTATCAGAGGACAATATGAATGTTATACCATGTTACATTAAAACACTCAAGGGGTTATACGATATATCGGGTGTAGAAGTAGGCCAACATTTCTATTGGCAAATAGGAGGTTTACAAATCCATGCCCAAGTACTTATCACTTCTTGGGTCGTAATTGCTATCTTGTTAGGTTCAGCCATCATAGCTGTTCGGAATCCACAAACCATTCCGACCGACGGTCAGAATTTCTTTGAATATGTCCTTGAATTTATTCGAGACTTGAGCAAAACCCAGATTGGAGAAGAATATGGACCTTGGGTTCCCTTTATTGGAACTATGTTCCTATTTATTTTTGTTTCTAATTGGTCAGGTGCCCTTTTACCTTGGAAAATCATACAGTTACCTCATGGGGAGTTAGCTGCGCCCACGAATGATATAAATACTACTGTTGCTTTAGCTTTACCCACGTCAGTGGCATATTTTTATGCAGGTCTTACCAAAAAAGGGTTGGGTTATTTCGAGAAATACATCAAACCAACTCCAATACTTTTACCAATTAACATCCTAGAAGATTTCACAAAACCCTTATCTCTTAGTTTTCGACTTTTCGGGAATATATTGGCTGATGAATTAGTAGTTGTTGTTCTTGTTTCTTTAGTCCCTTCAGTAGTTCCTATACCTGTCATGTTTCTTGGATTATTTACAAGTGGTATTCAAGCTCTTATTTTTGCAACGTTAGCCGCGGCTTATATAGGCGAATCCATGGAGGGTCATCATTGACTAGTTTTCGAAATAGTCTTTTTTTTAGCTTATCCCAATTCATGCATGGTTCAAGATAATCTGCTTGGTTGGAGAACATAATAGATATAAATACGTATGAATATATGACCTAGAGTCGTAGGAGAGAAGATGAACGATATTACGGAATTGTAAAAAAAAAAAGATGGGTTGGGGAGGTCACACTAGATGTATGTAATGTCTATAAGTCCAGCCACTTTTTGTGTGGGTTTCGAGGAATGATTCTATAATCCGATTCAATATAAAATGTGGCCAGTTTACGTTATGGAAGAAAGAAATGTATATGTAATATGTATATGTAATATTAGATATTCACTAGTTATATAGTCCTATCTATATATAAATAGAAGTCCTTATGCCTTACCTATATACTAACTAACTATATATATATCTAACTATATGCTATATATATGTAATATATATATAGCAATATATATTGATATCGTTATATTGATATATTGATATCGTTGATATCGATCATATTGATATCCATTGCATATATTGATGATTGCATATATTGATTTGATTGCAGTTTACTGCATTTAGATTAGATGGATTACAAGATAAGTCAAGTCCTTTCTTCTGTTTCATTTGTGATTGTGTATTGGATGAAAAAACAGATGAACTCAAGGATATAGAAGAGTAAAGAACGAAGGATGGAATGAAAGAATGGTTGGAAAGAAAGAAATGCAATAACTAGAGCCATATGTATATGGATTTACAAAAACTTCATCATGGGTAGAAACAAAAAATGAGATATCGAAGTAGTTCTGATGATTCAGTAATATTATCATTAGTTTTTAGTTACTCCGACCCAATAGATCTTAATGATCAAACTTAATGATAAAATTAAGTAATAATTCATTGGTTGATTGTATCATTAACCATTTCTTTTTTTTTGGTGTGAGGAACTTACCATGAATCCACTGATTTCTGCCGCTTCCGTTATTGCTGCTGGATTGGCTGTAGGACTTGCTTCTATTGGACCCGGAGTTGGTCAAGGTACTGCTGCAGGCCAAGCTGTAGAGGGTATTGCGAGACAACCAGAAGCAGAGGGTAAAATACGAGGTACTTTATTGCTTAGTCTAGCTTTTATGGAAGCTTTAACAATTTACGGACTGGTTGTGGCATTAGCGCTTTTATTTGCGAATCCTTTTGTTTAATCCTAGAAATGTAAAAAAGTACCTTAGATTACATACTTATTTTACTTTTTTTCTTTATTAACTTGAAATTAAATTGTCGTTTGCTTCTTCGAATTATATCAACACTTTACTCCTATAATTACTTATTTGTTGAGACTACAGGAAGGACTGCTTTGAG